AAAGGGAATGCTTGGATAATTGGTTTATATAAATCCTTCCTGGTTGAGACCAAACATAAGAATGACATTGCCATAAATTGACAAGATAATATTTCCACTTATTCATCAAAAGAGGGGTATCTTTCGAAGCCAGAATTGATTTTCCTTGATATCTAACATAATGCATAAAAGGATCCTTGAAGAACCATAAGATGGCGACCGTAAAATCATTTTCTACCGGATATTTTATCTTTTCATAGAAATGAATTTGCTCAAAAAAGATCCCATAAGAGGTTAATCGTAAATGAGAAGATTGATTACGAAGAAAAAGGAAGATGGATTCATATTCACATACATGAGAATTATATAGGAGCAAGAATAATCGTGGATTACTTTTTGAAAAAATAAATTTATTTGGAGTAATAAGACTATTCCAATTATAATTATAATACTCGTGAAGAAAGAGTCGTAATAAATGCAAAGAAGAGGGATCTTTCACCCAATAGCGAAGGGTTTGAACCAGGATTTCCAGATGAATGGGGTAGGGTATTAGTACATCTGATACATAATTTAAATGTGGGAATTTGTCCTCTAAAAAAGGAAATAGTGAATGAAGTGATCGTAAATTATAAGATTTTACAATTTCTGTTTCTGTCGCTTCTAAGGAAGATACTGATCGTAGGGAAAACGGAATTTCCACAATGACTGCAAATCCCTCCGATATCATTTGAGAATACAAATTTTTGTTGTACCCAAAAAATTTATTTTGGTTAGAATCATTAGCGGAAATAATCAAATGATTCTGTTGATACATTCGACTAATTAAACGTTTTATAATTAGTAAACTAGATTTATTGTCATAACCTACATTATCCAACAAAACGGATCTATTTAAACCATGATCATGAGCAAGTGCATAAATATACTCCCGAAAGATAAGTGGGTATAGGAAGTCATGTTGCTGATATCCATCTAGTTCGAAATATCCTTGAAATTCTTCCATTTTTAATTAGATTTGAACCAGAAAAGAAATAGGTGATTTATTGGGTTATCAAATGATACATAGTACGATACAGTCAAAACAAGGTATTATAGTACGATAAGAAAAGAATAGATACCTCGGAAACAAGTAAGACTCATCAACAGACTCTCTAACCTCTCTTTTTACATCTAATTGATTTATGTTCATTCTAGAGTAACAAGATGGTTCGAAGTCCTTTATTTTTTCAATCCAATCGCTCTTTTGATTTTGAAAAAAAAAATCTTTATCAATATACTGCCTTCTTCTACACATTTATCTCTACCCTATAATGGGTAATAGCTAATAATTAGGACTCATAAGAAATTTTTAATCCACTCATGGGAAAAGTCTTTCCCGCATTAAGCACTAATATATTTTTAACGTCTAATTAGATCGGGCAATCATTCAAAAATTAAGAACAGAAGCTCATTACTTTTTGTTTCCCTATAATTGGAACCGTAGTTAGGGCTCTACCCATTTATTCCCTCGACCAAATTTATTTTTTATTTTATTACACGTCAAGAATTCAAATAATTAAAATAAAGGTTTGGACCTATTCGTTAAGAATGAAATATTCTCAGAATTATCCATCGATACGACATGCTGCTTTTTCCATTCATTCCTTTCAGGATCAGTCGTGGTCTTACAAACTCTGCCGCTGGTATGGACGAATTTGTTGCTTCATACAAATGTGTAAAAGATGCTAGCCGCACTTAAAAGCCGAGTACTCTACCGTTGAGTTAGCAACCCAAATAAAATAATTAGAATGTGTAGATACAATCGGAATCCCAATAAATTCAAAAATGGAATTGCACAACGCAATCAAAACCAATCAAAACATTAAAATAGCAAAAATTTTTGAATTTATATATAATTGATTATATTCTGAACATAATAAAAATGAACAGATCCGATGAAAATGCAAAAAATTATCAGATAAAAATAGGGATTATAGGAATTAAAGTAAAATATTTATAGAACGCCCCTTGTCTCTTATGTTATCGATTAATTAGTATATTTAATTAATTAGTATATATAGATTTTTATTGATTTTAATCTTAATCAAAAAAAGACTTCTTGTATCACATAAAATCCAAGAGACCATTGTTTGACTGAAATAAAATCTATGGGACGGAGATATAAATGGATCCTTTTATCCACGATCGGATTATATTTATTTGATACACTGTTGTCAATATGAATGTTGAGAAAAGAATACAAAAGAGAAAACAAATTAGAAATAGAACTAATATAATAATTCCAATTTCAATCGATTTTAATAAAAAAAAACTAAGGACTTTTGTTGGATTGGCACTACATATATAGAATATTTATATACAATATTGGGGGAAGAAGAAATTAAGGAAGGTAGGGGGAAAAGTAGAAAAAAAAAAAAATGAGGTTTAGTCAAAAGTCAAATAAACAAGTTTAATCCTTTGTGTTTTTTATTTGTTCTAGAGTTCCACCGAAAATCACCTCATTAACAGTAATCTGAAAATTTTATATTTATAAACCCGATACTTCATTTATTATTTATTCACTTGATCTTTTTCTATCTATTTTATTGATATAAATCAAATTTGATAGAAATCAAATAGATTTTTGTCGTTATAAAAGACAACATTCTACCCTACAGTAACAATAATAAATTAAGTATGATATGATATGAATATAACAAAAGAGGAAATAGCAAAGAAACTAAAAGGTTATACAAAGCTATATACAAATCATCCGCATCTTCTTTTTTTATATTTCATTAATTTTATTTTGTTTGTTGATTAAGCCGAAGTTCCGTAAAAACTCCCGCCTTTTTTGAAATATCATGAACTGTTCCTGTAGGTTGAGCGCCTTTTTCAAGGAAATATAGAATAGCAGGAACATTTAAATAGATTTGATTCTTTATCGGATCATAAAAACCCACTTTACGAAGATCTCTTCCCTCTCGTCGGGATCGAACATCAATTGCAACGATTCGATAAATGGCTCATTGGGATAGATGAACAATACCCCCCCCCTAGAAACGTATAAGAAGTTTTATCCTCGTACGGCTCGAGAAAATTCGAAATTATGATGATGTCTATATATAGAATTCGAATATAAAATATATCCATAAAATCATCAAATTAATTAGATTATTGATTTAAGTACTTTTTTTCTTATTTTTCCCAACCAAAATTGTATTTGAAATTTGCACCCTCATAACTCAAGTTGAATAATTCTAAAATAACTCAAAAAAAACCTTTTAGGTATTTCATTTATTGAGTGGTCTCTAACCCCTTTTTTGTCTGTCTCCTTTCGAATCTATTTTTATTCTTCATTCTGATCTAGTTGTTGAGACAATTGAAAAGGGTATTTACTTGTTCCAGGATCTTTATCTTTGCCTTGAATCATTGGGTTTAGACATTACTTCGGTGATCTTTAAATCGTTTCAAAATGGCAGCAACATACCATTTTTGGGATTTATTTCTATCAAAGAATCATATGAATGGTTGATTCCTACACTTTACTTTTGATTTGATCGAAAGAGTTTTACCAATTTCAACAAATTTGACTTTTCAATTTTCTCGAATTGGATACTTTAGATTTATATCTCGAAAATATACTTACGAAGTTGTTACAATTTATTGATCGATACTAACCTTAGATTCTTGCCCTTGAGAATCAATACTTTCTACTCGAGCTCCATCGTGTACTATATTACATCACAACACTCAAAAAATGAGAGTTCCAGTGGAACAGAACAAATGATGTCGAGCCAAGAGCACTTTCATTCCTATATAAAATATAAAAAAATGGTGGATGTAAAAATCCACAGCTGATCATGTCCTTCAAGTCGCACGTTGCTTTCTACCACATCGTTTTAAACGAAGTTTTACCATAACATTCCTTCGGTTTGGAACCAGTATGTAATTGATTCGATTATGGAATCATGAATAATCATCGGTTCGGTCGGTACATAGTAATCTATACTTTTTTTCTATATCAAGAATGGATAATTTATGAAGAAGTCTCCGCAAGAATTCAATCAATTTGACCCCATTTTTTATTCTTTATAATTATTTTTATTGTTTTTTATTATTTATAATTATAACTAACATAACACGAATAAATAAACACGAATAAACAAGTTATTTTGAATCCCTATCGTCATGATAGGATAAATTCAACAATTTAACACTTCTTCGAGTACCAAGAACTCATAAGCAATCATTCAAAAGATGTAATTGATTGAATAATTTACTACCTGATATCATTATTTTAATTTTGCATAAGGTTTTAGAGTAAGGACATTCGCTTTTTATCATCATTTTATCATCATAAGAAAGAGATAAATCCATATTGGATTAACCCTCAATGATTACTAAAAAAAAGATAGATAAAAAAAAGACTGATGTAAGGAAAGAGTGAAGATTTGGGTTGTTATTTTTTCATATTTCATATTGTAAAATATTACTATTTTACAAATCACAAATAGATTAAATTTCATATGCGTGTTATTTGAACTAGATTCAATTTGTGAAAAAGATATGATTCAGATTTCATATTAAAACAAAAAGAAACAAGAATAACATTCTCTACCAATTCTATACCAATATTATACTCTTAAACGGAAGGCTGTTGGAAAAGACAATCTTTATTTTGATATATTTTATTATGATATAGATAGATATTTTATTATCTATTAAAAAAAAAAAAAAGAAAATGATCATGGGTCAGGTATGCTCTGGGACGGAAGGATTCGAACCTCCGAATAGCGGGACCAAAACCCGTTGCCTTACCACTTGGCCACGCCCCATTTCTAGTCGACACTAATAAACACTAATAGTAGTACTGGTTGTTCGTCAACTCCAGTGTAAATATCTATAAAATATATTACTAGAATTTTTATACATGCCGACATAGAATTAAACTGAATTTATTGATCATTACATATAATTCAATTAAGATATTGTATGAAAGTATGATTTATTCTATTCTCTTTTGATTTGAGAATTGAAGG